AATGAAGTGCCTGACTAAAGGATCATCGTGATAGGATGAATAATGCACACAATGTCTTCATTATAAATAATGGAATTACACCAATACAAACAGTATCAAAAACTATTGTGCACTTTACACCAATTTATAGACAGGTAAGCTATATAAGCTAATGGGTTCATACCCCACTGATAGAGAATACTCTCCTTTCTAATGCTATTTAAACCTTCAACACTACTCTTCCTAGCCACCCTTACATGTGGAACATTTATATGTGTTTCGTCCCCAACATGAATAGGAGCATGAATAGGACTAGAAATCAATATACTCTCATTTATTCCTCTAATTACTGAACAATCAAATCAACGTGCTACAGAATCCTCACTAAAATACTTTATCGTACAGGTTCTAGGCTCAGTGATTATTATCACCACAGCTTTATTAACCATTCACACCATATCCAATACCTATGCATGAGTGTTAAAATCCCCCCTGATTTTAGCAATTCTATTAAAAATAGGTGCTGCCCCAACTCATTTTTGATTCCCAGGTGTAATGGAAGGCATAAGATGAAACAACTGTATAATCTTAATGACATGACAAAAACTTGCCCCTCTAATATTATTGTCCTACATAAATTCCTCATTACTAACCTCACTTAGCGCCATCTCATCCAGACTTATTGGTGGTATTGGAGGCTTAAACCAATCACTATTACGTAAATTAATAGGATATTCCTCAATTGGACACATAGGATGAATAATTGCGTCTATAGAAAGCAGCGAGTCATTCTGACTAACATACATTGTAGTATACTCCATTCTATCAATTACCGTTGCTAATTCATTCAAAAAAACACAATCATTCCACATTGCTCAATTCTATCAAACATTAAATAGAAATATCCCACAAAAATACATCATAAGAACAAACTTACTGTCATTAGGAGGACTTCCTCCCTTCTTAGGGTTTCTGCCTAAATGGATAGCCATCTCAATTGTGATAACAAACAGTCCCATCACAGCAATTATGTTAATCATTGGTGCACTGATTAACTTGTATTACTATCTACGTATTACCTTCACTGCATTTATCACTACCCACTTTAACCAAAAATGAACCACAAACATTATGACAAGGATTAACTTAACAACAGAATCTATAATAGCAATTGTATCCATTACCGGAATACTAATAATCCCAGTAATTTGACCTTCATAAGACTTTAAGTTAACGAAACTAATATCCTTCAAAGCTATCAATGAAAGAAGACCTTTTAAGTCTTAAACTAAAGCTTTCACACACTAAATGACTTGCAATCATTGGTTCTAATTAAACTATTTAGTCGATAAGAGGTACAACCCATAATTGAATTTACAGTCCAACGCCTATTATTCAGCCATCTTAACGCAACGATGATTATATTCAACAAATCACAAAGATATTGGTACTATATACCTAATCTTAGGCGCATGGTCAGCAATACTGGGAACTGCATTAAGCATATTAATTCGAGCCGAATTGGGTCAACCAGGGAGTCTCATTGGAGACGACCAAATTTATAATGTAATTGTAACAGCACATGCATTCATTATAATTTTCTTCATAGTAATACCAATTATAATCGGAGGGTTTGGTAACTGATTAGTACCACTAATATTAGGAGCACCAGATATAGCCTTTCCACGTCTTAACAACATAAGATTCTGATTATTACCACCTTCTCTAACGCTTCTCTTGGCAGGAAGAGCAGTAGAAAATGGAGCTGGTACAGGATGGACTGTCTACCCACCACTAGCATCAAATATTTCACACGCAGGGGCATCTGTAGATTTAACTATCTTCTCATTACACTTAGCCGGAGCCTCATCAATTCTAGGAGCTATCAATTTCATTACTACTGTAATTAACATACGAATATCAGGAATAACTATAGAACGCATACCTTTATTTGTATGGGCCGTATTCATTACAGCAATTCTCCTATTACTTTCCCTACCTGTTTTAGCAGGAGCCATTACAATACTATTAACAGACCGAAATCTAAACACATCATTTTTCGACCCAGCAGGAGGAGGTGACCCCATTCTATACCAACACCTATTCTGATTCTTTGGACATCCCGAAGTATATATTTTGATCCTACCAGGATTTGGTATAATTTCACACATCATTAGCCAAGAAAGTGGTAAGAAAGAAACATTCGGAACACTAGGGATAATCTATGCTATACTAGCAATCGGCCTACTAGGATTTGTTGTATGGGCTCACCATATATTCACAGTAGGAATAGACGTAGACACACGTGCCTATTTTACAGCTGCAACAATAATTATTGCAGTACCAACAGGAATCAAAATCTTCAGTTGAATAGGAACCCTTCACGGCGCTCAATTAAATTACAGTCCGTCCATTCTGTGAGCACTGGGCTTTGTATTCCTATTCACAGTAGGAGGACTAACGGGAGTAGTATTAGCTAACTCATCAATTGATATTGCAATACACGACACCTATTATGTAGTAGCCCACTTCCATTACGTGCTATCAATAGGAGCCGTATTCGCTATTATAGGAGGATTCACTCATTGATTCCCTCTATTCAGAGGAATCACACTTAACCCACGTTGATTAAAGACACAGTTTTTCGTAATATTTGTTGGTGTTAATTTAACGTTCTTTCCACAACATTTCTTAGGACTAAGAGGAATACCCCGACGATACTCAGACTTCCCAGATGCATACACTTCATGAAACGTTGTATCATCAATCGGGTCAACAATTTCATTCATCGCAATTCTAGGACTTATTTTCATTTTACTTGAAGGATTTATAAGTCAACGAGAAGTTCTATTTACCTTACATCTCCCTTCCTCCTTAGAATGAACACACAACCTACCTCCAGCAGACCACAGATATATAGAACTACCACTAATTAATGCCCAATAACCTATTGTGGCAGAATAGTGCACTGGATTTAAGCTCCAAATATAAACAAACTTTCTATAGGAATAGCAACATGAACACAATTAGGTTTTCAAGACGGCGCTTCCCCTTTAATAGAACAGTTAATCTTATTTCACGACCACACTATAACTGTAGTAATAATAATTACCATACTAGTAGGATACATATTAGCATCACTATTCTCAAACAAATACACTCATCGGTACCTACTAGAAGGACAAACCATTGAAATAATTTGAACTGTATTTCCTGCAGTAGTATTAGTCTTTATCGCATTACCTTCATTACAACTACTATATTTATTAGATGAAGTAAACGACCCAACATTAACATTAAAAACAATTGGACATCAATGATACTGATCCTATGAATACTCCGACTTTAATCAAATTGAATTCGATTCCTACATAATCCCAACTAATGACCTAGAACTGAACGGATTTCGTCTACTAGACGTAGATAATCGAACAGTACTACCCATACTATCACAAATTCGAGTTCTAATCACCGCCGCAGATGTATTACACTCATGAGCAATGCCTGCAATAGGCGTAAAGGTTGATGCAGTACCAGGCCGACTTAACCAAACAAGTATATTTATTAACCGACCAGGAATCTTCTTCGGACAATGCTCAGAGATTTGTGGAGCAAACCACAGTTTCATACCTATTGTAATTGAATGCATTCCGCCCAAAGAATTCATTAAATGAACAATAACACAGTCAACAGGTGACTGAAATGCAAGTAATGGTCTCTTAAACCATTCTATAGTAGACGCAACTACTCCTGATGAAGGGATTAGTTAATAATATAACATAGATATGTCAAGTCTAAATAACATAATTGTATCACTTAATACCACAAATAAGCCCTATACCATGACTCATTATATTCATTATGATCTCATTAGCACTAATTATATTCATAACAATAAATTTCTTCATCAAATCAAATATACCTACAACTTCACACATTAGTACCACAACTAAAACACTTAATTGAAAATGATAACAAACCTATTCTCGTCATTCGATCCAGTGTCAATATTAGGAATACAACTAAACTGACTCAGTACATTTATTGGACTGACCTTAATACCATTTATATACTGAGTTATTCCTTCACGACAAACTATAATATGAAACCAAATTATTAACACACTACACAAAGAGTTCAACACTCTTATAGGTCCTAATGCTGCACCAGGCAGAACACTAACGTTCATTGCACTATTCTCCTTAATTGTGTTCAATAACTCTTTCGGTCTAATTCCTCATATCTTTACTAGAACTAGTCATTTAACAATAACACTAACATTAGCATTACCCCTATGATTAGGGTTCATACTATTCGGATGAATTAACCACACTCAACACATATTTGCCCATTTGGTACCCCAAGGTACACCCCCTGCCCTAATGATATTTATAGTATGTATTGAAACAATCAGTAACACAATTCGACCAGGTACATTAGCTGTACGATTAGCAGCTAACATAACTGCAGGACACTTAACTATAACACTACTAGGTAATCTAGGACCTATAGTAAGTATATCAATCTTACCTATCATAATTATCACACAAATCCTACTCCTTATACTTGAATCTGCCGTAGCTGTTATTCAAGCATATGTATTTGCCGTATTATCCACTCTATACTCAAGTGAAGTAATTTAAACCTATGAAAAAACACGGATTCCACCCATACCACCTAGTAGAACAAAGCCCATGACCCCTTACAGGTGCATTAGGAGCAATAATTATGACAACAGGCTTAGTTAAATGGTTTCACCACCAAGATCCAACACTAATACTATTAGGAATGCTAATTACAATATTAACCATAATTCAATGATGACGTGATGTAACACGAGAAGGAACCTTTCAAGGCATTCATACACAAAAAGTAACTCTAGGACTTCGGTGAGGAATAATCCTATTTATTGTATCAGAAGTACTATTCTTCTTCTCATTCTTTTGAGCCTTTTTCCACAGTAGTTTAGCTCCTACCGTAGAAATCGGCCTACAGTGGCCTCCCATAGGCATTTCACCATTCAACCCATTTCAAATTCCCCTATTAAATACTGCTATCCTATTAGCTTCAGGAGTAACCGTCACATGAGCACACCACAGTATAATAGAAGCTAACCACTCACAAGCATTACAAGGACTAATTATAACAGTAACATTAGGAATATACTTTACTGCCCTACAAGCATTCGAGTACTGAGAAGCTCCATTTACCATCTCCGACTCAGTATATGGATCAACGTTCTTTGTAGCAACTGGGTTCCACGGTCTACATGTAATTATTGGCTCTACATTCCTACTAGTATGTACTTTACGTCATTGAATAAACCATTTCTCACCAAACCATCACTTCGGGTTTGAAGCTGCAGCATGATACTGACACTTTGTAGATGTAGTGTGACTATTCTTATTTGTATCAATTTACTGATGAGGAGGATATCTATTTAGTATAATGTACGTTTGACTTCCAATCAGAAAGTCCCCCCCACAGGAATAGATATTGATCAAAACAATTTCACTCACAGTAGTATGTATGGTTATCGCAACCGCAGTAATAATAATTGCATCATTACTATCAAAGAAGACACTAATAGACCGTGAAAAACCATCTCCTTTTGAGTGTGGGTTTGACCCAAAAGCCTCAGCACGCATTCCATTCTCATTACAATTCTTCCTTATCGCAGTAATCTTTTTAGTATTTGATGTAGAAATCACACTAATCTTACCAATAACAATTATCATCCCTTACACAAACCCAATAGCTTGAACCCTTATCAGAATTACGTTCATTGCCATCCTTATATTAGGACTAGTACACGAATGAAACCAAGGCTCATTGGAATGAGCATCTTGGGGATATAGTTAAGTATAACAACCGGGTTGCATTCGGTAGACACCTAAAAGGTTTTCCTCACAAACAGGAAGCGAACACTCGCATTCAGTTTCGGCCTGAAAACTTGACTCACGTCCCTGTTTTCTATAAGCTAAAACATAGCATATCACTGTTAATGATAAGGGTGGAATTATCCTATAGGAAAGGATGTGAAGTTCAATCGAAAGCTGCTAACTATCGTAAATGCGGTTAAACTCCGTTTACATTCTGCCATTATGGGGTAATAAACACAATACGTTTTCGACGTTTAACTAAACATTTCTTTAAAGGGATATTCACAGTAACCACACCACAGTAACTTCAACACTGCGCTCTATAAATTAAGCTATATGAACATATCATAACTATCACAAACAAAAACCACACTATTAATGTAAACAAATAAAACTTAAGCAAATTACCTTGTATAAACTGATTAGCCCGCGACCCCACAGACAACAAACTATATAGTCCCTGTGAACCAAATCGCTCATTCCAACCCATATCCCCAAGACGATAATACAATTCACCTCCATATAAAAAGGGAGAACTAACACCATAGGTTCTAATACCAGGTATGAACCACATTCTCCCAAAAAACACTCTAAACGGATAAGACACTAAATAACGGGAACTTAACCCCAACACTCTAATTATAGATAAAACCAACCCTATTAACGCACCTAAAATACACACAACCAACGTCATAATTTTCAATCCAAAAGACAAACAAATAAACACAGGAGTAGGAAACAAAACTCAAGACATAACAGCACCGCCAACAACAGCCATAAGAGAAAGAAACATCATAGGGGTGGTTATAACACTTACTTCATCATTAATAGAAGACAAAGAACCAATACTATAATCACCAAACATTGACACATAGGCCAAACGAAAAGAATAGCACACAGTTAACCCAGTAGAAAATACAATCAAAAAGAAACTAAATACGTTCACAAATCTTATGGAACAAAACTCAATAATTAAATCCTTTGAGTAAAACCCAGCCAAAAATGGTATACCACACAGTGCCAAATTAGATACATTAAAACATGAAATAGTCACAGGTATATACTCTCTAAGACCACCTATAGAACGAATATCCTGAAAGTCCTTCACATTGTGAATAACAACACCCGCACATAGAAACAATAAAGACTTAAATAACGCATGGGTTAGCAAATGAAAATAAGCCACTTTAACCAGCCCCAAAGACAATGAAAAAAACATTACACCCAACTGACTTAACGTTGATAAAGCAATAACCTTCCTCAGATCATTCTCAAAATTTGCTCCCAACCCCGCCATAAACATAGTTAACCCTGAAATAAATAATAAAAATGACTGAAATACAGTACCCATAATAGCGTCACTAAATCGAATAAGCAAATACACACCAGCAGTAACCAAGGTTGAAGAATGTACTAAAGCAGATACAGGAGTAGGAGCCGCCATTGCAGCAGGCAACCATGCTGAAAAAGGAATCTGAGCACTCTTAGTTAAAGCCGCCAATACTACTAATCCCACAACGCATATAAAAATAACGTCAAATTTATACACATCCAAATAAACAGGAAAACCCCACCCACCCCAACATGACATTAAACAAATACCTATAAGCAAAGCAACGTCTCCAACACGGTTTGACAGCGCAGTAAGCATACCAGCATTAGCAGAACGAGCATTTTGATAATAAATAACTAAACAATAAGAAACCAATCCCAGACCATCTCAACCCAACAAAATTCTAATTAAATTAGGTCTAAGAATCAAAAACCCCATTGAAGCAACAAACAAAAGAACTACTAACACAAAGCGATTAAGGTTATAATCACCAGCCATATACCCATCTCTATACCAAACTACCATAGAAGAAATGAATATAACTAAACCCAAAAACACCAACGATATTCAATCAAACAATAAATGTCATAACGACTGAACTCCCATTGACTGTAAGTAACTCTCAATCCAAAAAAATACTAACATCCATACATAGCAAAACAACACCGACACATAATGACCCAAGACCAAAAAATAACAACAAAACCATTCTAATAAAACACACAGAAACCGTATAAACCACTACCCCAAGAAAACTCACCATTAACGCCACAAGTTAACATTCTAATTAAACTACTGAGATAAATCAATACAAACAAGTCACCCTTCAAAATCAAGACATTTAAGGGAAACCAATGTAAAAACAACACTATATACTCACGTACACTACCACCAAATGAAGAATATACACTAGAAAAACACTTCCCATGCTGGGATGAAGAATACATATACAACGTATAACACGCACTAAAGAAGGAAATCAACCCCAAGAACGGAATACACAAATAATCTCAACTAACCAAAGACCCTAACAAGAAAATCTCTCCCATTAAATTCAAAGATGGAGGGGCAGCTATATTACACACACCCAACAAAAACCATCAAAGAGTAATACTCGGTATAAAGCTTAACAACCCACGACCAATAACCATTCTACGACTACCAACACGCTCATAAACAATATTAGCTAAACAAAAAAGGCCAGACGAACATAAACCATGGCCCAACATAACCAAAAAAGCACCACTAAACCCTCAGACACTCAATGTTATTAAACCTCCCAATACCAACCCTATATGAACTACTGAAGAATAAGCAATCAATGCCCTCAAATCAGCCTGCCGTATACAAATTAATCTAACAACAAAACCACCCACAAGGCTAACAGAAATCCATAACCAAGAAAACCCACAATGAACCAAAGAAAATACCTTCAAAACACGCATAATACCATAACCACCCAACTTAAGCAAAATACCAGCCAAAATCATAGAACCAGCAATAGGGGCTTCTACGTGAGCCTTAGGCAACCACAAATGCACTAAAAATATAGGCATTTTTACCAAAAAAGCTCCCAACAAAGAAAAATACCATAAATAAGAAAACATATCCAACCCCAAATCAACACTAATTAAAGGAAACACCAAACTACCATTAAATCGTATAATAAACAAAATACCCACTAACATAGGTAAAGACGCAAACAACGTATAAAACAACAAATAGCTTCCCGCCTGCAAACGCTCAGGCTGATACCCTCAACCGAAAATTAATAGAAGAGTAGGAATCAAAGCAGATTCAAAAAACAAATAGAACAACAACAAATCAACTCTTCTAAACGCCAACACCAAAAATAAAGTCAACCAAACCACCAACAATAAAAACACACGATCATAATACTTATACCGTAAAGTACCCTCTCTAGCCATCAATATTAAAGCCCCAATTCACACACTTAACACAACCAAAAAAAATGACACACAATCCAATCCCATAAAATAACTTACACACAAAAGATCTACACCAAACCCATACAACATAAATAGTAAAAAAACCAACACAAATATCAACACTTGAACCATTCACCAGCCACCCTTAATAAAACAAATAGGAGTCAATATAAACACCAATAATAAACACTTTAACATTGAAGCACTCTAAAAGAACTAAAATAATCGTTTCCGTAACTACGAGACAAAGAAACCAACACAGACAAGCCCAAGCTACCCTCACAAACAGCAAAGGTTAGAAACACAACACTAAAATAAATCTCAATGTCAAATCCAACCAATAAGAACAACACTAAAAAAAACCCTCCCACCACAACATGCTCAATACCTAACAAAACCACCAACAAATGTTTATGATTATAAATAACCACACACACCCCCGAAAGCAAAATAAACACAGGCACCACATAAAATACCATAACCATTAGTTTTAGTAGTTTAAACAAAACACTGGTCTTGTAAACCAGAAATGGGATAATCCCTAAATCATCAGAAAAGTACATAACATCCTCAGTCCCCAAAACTAACATTTTAACTTAAACTACCTTCTGAAATCATTCTTATACCAATAATTGCCACAATATCATTAATAATAGCAACTCTGTTCATATCAATAAGACACCCTATAGCAATAGGTTTAACACTACTAATCCAGACCACTCTAGTCGCAGCCATATCAGGAATAATCACACAATCATACTGATTTTCATACATTCTATTTCTTATCTTCATAGGTGGAATAATAGTATTATTCATTTACGTAGCAAGCTTGTCCCCAAACGAAATATTCTCACTATCAAACCCATACCTAATTATAGGAATGACACCAATTATCATAACAATCATAATAACACTAGATATGACCATATTAACAGACACTTGAAACTTCACAGACACAATAACCTTAACTCAAATGCCATCTATTAACACTGCTATTATAAAGATCTACACTCCAAATCTGTCTATTATAATGGTAATAATAATTACATACCTATTTCTAACACTAATCGTAGTAGTAAAAATCACTAACTTATGAATAGGTCCTTTACGTATAAAAAAATAATGACAACTTCATTACGGAAAACCCACCCTCTAATCAAAATAGTAAACAATGCATTAGTAGATTTACCCTCACCATCAAATATCTCAAGATGATGAAATTTTGGCTCTTTATTAGGGATATGTCTAATAGTACAAATTGTTACAGGCCTATTCCTAGCAATACACTACACATCTCACATTGACACCGCATTCAATAGAGTAGCACATATCTGTCGCGATGTTAACTACGGATGGCTAATACGAACCTTACACGCAAATGGGGCATCACTATTCTTCATTTGCATTTATCTACACGTAGGCCGTGGTATATACTACTCATCATATATATTTCAAGACACATGAAATGTAGGTGTAATCCTTCTATTGTTAGTAATAATAACAGCCTTCATAGGATATGTACTACCATGGGGGCAAATGTCCTTTTGAGGAGCAACAGTAATTACAAACCTACTGTCAGCAATTCCCTATATAGGAAAGATACTAGTAGAATGAGTATGAGGGGGATTTGCAGTAGACAACGCCACACTAAATCGATTCTTTGCATTTCACTTCATCTTACCATTCATTGTGACAGCAATAGTAATTGTACACCTAATTTTTCTACACGAAACCGGCTCTAACAACCCCATAGGATTAAACAGAAACCCAGACAAAATCCCATTCCACCCATACTTCTCATTTAAAGACCTATTTGGAGCACTAGTAACAATAATAGCACTAGTAATTATTACTCTAATAGACCCCTACATACTAGGAGACCCAGAAAACTTCATCCCTGCTAACCCACTAGTAACACCAGTACACATTCAACCAGAATGATACTTCTTATTTGCATATGCCATTCTACGATCAATCCCTAACAAACTAGGAGGGGTAATTGCACTAATAATATCAATCTTAATTCTGATAATTATACCACTAACTAACATGAGAAAGTTCCGTGGTATACAATTTTACCCTATAGAACAAGTTATATTCTGATCCCTTACCACAATTGTACTTCTACTAACATGAATCGGAGCTCGCCCAGTAGAAGAACCATACCTAATTACAGGACAAATCCTAACCGTTATATACTTCGCTTACTACCTTTTGTCACCTATAACTATAAAGTGATGAGACTCATTATTGTGATTGCTTAGCTTATTAAGCACATGCCTTGAAAGCATTAGATAGAAAATTACCATTCTAGTAATCTATACTAATTTATTGCATAATACAATATAAGTACATAAAACACAACCCTTAACCCAATAAAGAAAAACAGATAATTCAAAGACAATGGTAAAAACCCCCTCCAAGCCAAACCTATCAACTTATCGTACCGAAATCGAGGCAACGTACCACGAACTCAAACAAATATAAAAGAAACAAATACAACTTTAACATAAAACCAAACTCTAACACTATAACCACCCAAAAAAATAACAGAAAACAGCATGCCCATAAACAAAATACTAGCATACTCAGCCATAAAAATTAAAGCAAAACCACCACTACCATACTCAATATTAAACCCAGAAACTAACTCAGATTCACCTTCCGCAAAATCAAATGGAGTACGATTAGTCTCAGCTAAGCACGACGCAAACCAAGCCAATATTAAGGGAAATGAAATGAAAACAAACCACAGAGATTCTTGATAATAAGAAAATAAACACAAATCATACCCCTCAACCAAAAAAATGAATGACAACAAAATCAATGCTAATCTAACCTCATAAGAAATAGTCTGAGCTACCGCACGCAAACCACCCAATAACGCATACTTTGAATTAGAAGACCAACCAGATCCTAACACTGAATAAACCCCAAGGCTCAAACAACACAAAAAAAACAAAACCCCCAACTCAAAACCAACACATATAGTATGGAACGGAAAAACTAGCCAGACAACCAAAGCCACAAACAAAGCCAAAACAGGACAAAAATAATAAGGATAATAATTAATTGCTAAAGGACTTTTTCTTTCCCTCAAGAATAACTTAATAGCATCAGCAAAGGGCTGAGGAATTCCTATAATACCCACCTTATTGGGGCCCTTACGAATTTGTACATAACCCAAAACCCTACGCTCCAACAATGTAAAAAATGCAACACCAACTAAAACACATACAAACAACAAAACATAAGACATAAAGGAAAACAATACAACCACCTTCATCCAAAGAATGAAATAAATGTAAAAGAGACCCGGAGGAGGAGCCTAAAGACTCCTCCGGGTCTCGAATAAATTCCTACCCCATCTACTCACTTTCAATACTCACCCTCCTCTTACCAGCCTGTGTTGACCACCGCCACTTTCCCCCTCACCAACCCTCACGGTTACCCCGCGTATTCACCACCACTTCCCTGTACCTCTAGCCTATTATCTGTATTTACTACATTATTAGCTCCTAAATCTAACACACTATTCTGCCAAGATAATACGTGTACTCAATCAATTAAGCTATTACCCTACTCCCCGTCCCTTTCGTACTAAAAGAATACTACCACATATATAGATAGAAACCAACCTGGCTCACGCCGGTCTGAACTCAGATCATGTAAGAATTTAAAAGTCGAACAGACTTCCTTCATTAACTGCTACACCACAAAGGAATCTTAACCCAACATCGAGGTCGCAACCCTTATTGTCGATATGAACTCTCAAATAAGATTACGCTGTTATCCCTAAGGTAACTTAGACTTATAATCACAACCAATGGATCAAAACAAATTTACATCAAAATTAAACACAAGGAAGATAGTCATTTCCCCTCACCGCCCCAGTAAAACATACCACCCACAACAAATTACCATGTTAAGCTCTATAGGGTCTTATCGTCCCATATACCTATGACAGCCTTTTAACTGTCAAGTCAAATTATGGTCTCATTAATAAGACAGGAAAGTTCTTGTCAAGCCATTCATACCAGCCTTCATTTAAAAGACTATTGATTATGCTACCTTTGTACAGTCAAATTACTGCAGCCCTTCAATCCTCAGCGGGCAGGCCAGACTCCCAATTACCTCTAGGAGACATGTTTTTGATAAACAGGCAGAACCTATATTTGCCGAATTCCTAACTAAATAATAACATTATACTAAAATCAAATACAATAAACTTACTAATTAATACATTAACAACAACAGACAAAATTAACACTAAAGTTAAGTACAAAAAGAGTAAAGAAAAATAACATTAAAAACAATAAGTTAAAACACAATACAATTATGGCTACTTCTAAGCCTAAATAACTACAGACACAATTCAATACTACTTATTTTTATTGAGATAAACCCCCATAAAATGACTGTAAACCAAATCCACCACTAAACTAGTGTAAAACAATAATACAGCTTGATTAAACCAATTTCCTTAACAACCAGATATCTTAAAACGCGAATAGAATATCACCACTAATAATCATTAAACATCATTATGTCACATAAAGAATAATTCAATTATTAACTCGTCTAACTTCGGGACTTAACTATATAGTATAAAAATAATACCACCCTGATACAAAAGGTACAAAACAACTCTGCTACAAACCTAACCCATATTTCAATTATTTTATCGTCCATTACTGTACTTCTAAATTAACCAATTCAATTCATAATCTGTACCAAACACAAAGTTATTTCTCAAAATATACTCAATAAGATATACTATCAAAATATCTGAATTGCACAGAAACTACTCAGTGTAAATGAATTGTCAAACTAACTGACTCTACTTTGCCTCTAGAGGCACTTTCCAGTACCTTTACTATGTTACGACTTATCTCACTTTAAAGTGAGAGTGACGGGCGATATGTACACACCCCAGAGCCCAATTCACTTCCACTAACCAACGGAAATTACTATTAAATCCACCTTCAACCTTATGTTTAAATAAAAAATTCATATGAATAAATTCAATGTAACTCACCACCACCTATTCATAGACTGCACCTTGATCTGTAATAAATAAGCAAATTAATTAAGAAAACAAACTCTAGAAGTAATCACATACGACGGTATACAAGCTGGATTACAAGAACAGAACACACTAATCGTGGATTATCGCTTATGGGACAAGTTCCTCTAAAGGGACTGAGGTGCCGCCAAATTCTTTGAGTTTGAAGCACATAACTTTTACTACTCAGAATAAATTCAAATAACAGGGTATCTAATCCTGGTCTAAACAAAAACTACTGTAACTTAATCCAATAACACACACTAAAATCAACCAACTAAATTCCACCTTCATGAAACACAATAAGAAGTGAACTATATCACAATAATATTACAACCAATGACATTTCCTTACCCCCCTCGTCTAACCGCGGCGGCTGGCACGAATTATGCCGGCACTAAACTTTTAACTAAATCTAGATTACTCTAATATTTAAAACCCTCAACTGCTATCTCACATTAATTAAATTGCGCATATAGATTCAAAGTGTAGAAAATGCGTAAGCAAGAATAAAACTTTCCTAATTAGGCGTAAGCACTTATTTAGTAAAACCTAAGTGTTAAACTACCTTTTTAGTAAATTAAAATATTGAAAAAATTTTCGTTTCTGCCCGCTCTGGTTTTCCACCAAGATAGATTTTCCCCACAAAATCTATCACGACGAAATTGAATTGTCCACTTAATAAAACAAACCGTAATTTTTATAAGCAACATCGCCTTTCCCCAAAAAAGCACTGTCAAGCTGGTAATCAAACAATAACTCAGGTCCACATACATATCTCGGCAGGTGAGTACATATGCTGTTCCCATGAGAGCGGTTAAGCTTTTGATAATTAAAAATTTCAGTGAAATTCACGACCAATTGTAAGAGTAATTTTTAATTTTTATAAAACCAAGTAGAAGACTACGAGAAAATACACTTGTATTAAATTTCAAACTAACAAACATCCAGAAGAACAAGAAATATATAATAATATATATATGTATATACTCATATACGTATACTTATATCCGACTAAGGTTTAAATTAATAGAGTTAGTGTAATTAAATATATTAATATTACTACCAATATTATTAGAAGCATATAATACAATGTCTATGATTTATAAGGTTATACTTCGCTACTGCTACATTAAATAGCATACCAAGTCATAAGGGAGAAAAGTGAAGTAGGGGATACTATTATTTTAGCTTTGGAATAGACAGTCATGGGAAGTACTTCTTTCCGAAGGAGAAGTACTTCCCATGACTGTCCAGTTTTATTATGTCATATGGTATAACTTTAATTCAAATTAAACTATATATATATATATATGCATATTATTAATGTAGTTTTAATAGATTCATAAGAGGTAAGTAATGGTATAGTTAAGTATATTAGTTAATATATATGTTAACATCATATCTTAGTGTACTAGATTAATTAATCTTTGATCGTTTATGATTTAATTATATAATATATATATATAGTAAATTCTGCGAAAAACACAAAAAATGGCTGTTCCAGTGTATGCTAACAATATTGAAACGCACCACTAAACCAAATATTGGCCCGTCTGCTAATTGTAATTCGAGAA